CAATTGAGAAGATCTATCGACCTGAGACGAAGAGAAAGGTCTATCTATTTTATTTAGTTATTCAGTTAAACCAATGATTCGTTATTGGAGCAGATAGCAACAACCATTTCATCGGACATGCGCATTTTTTATTTTCCAATGGATTTACATGTTTCATTAATGGAAATTGTTTGATGTAGTGAGTAATAGGTTCTGGTTGTTCGCCGTTCCATTCTGGTTGTTCGCCGTTCCAGAATTATTGTTTAGGCAGTTCATACCATCCATACATAGTGTTTTGATCTAAGATTTCAATTGTTCCATGTTTCAGCAGTAGCATATTGCTCCATGGAGCTAAGGTCCAAAATATGGAATAAACAAGTGTTTCCACGACTCTACCACCCGGTCAATTCTGTTCCACTTAATCCCTCTTTCACGGCCACATATCTTTCCGGCTAAGGAATGGGAAATCTTTCTCCTGGTGCATGAATCAAATGTTTCATTTCATCCGGGAAAAGCCATCTCTTTCTCAACAATGTCTTTGTCATTTGATCCAATAGCGTTCCGTTATTAGATAGGAACAGATTTGATAAATACTGATAACTCTCGGATAGAGTATTAGAACGGAAAGATCCATTAGATAATGAACTATTAGTATTAGTTCTAAGCCATCTCTGGCGATGAATCAACAATTCGAAGTGCTTTTCTTGCGTATTCTTGATCAACCAGCGTTTATATATAGATGTAGGAGGATTTGTTTGGGAAGTAATAAGTCCCTTTGACATCTCTTCATCTGCAAAAAATTCTCGACGTGAAAACACAGAGACAAAGGGCTGATCTTTGAATAGGAAAAAGAATTGATCTGCAGGGTCCCAAATGAATTGGCTTATTCGAAAAAACCCTTGTTCTTTGGAAGATCTATCTCGTGTCTGGTACTGCACGGTTCCACTCTGCAAGAACTCCGAATCATTCTCTTGAAGCTTATCCTCTTTATGATAAATGATCTTCTTGCCCCGAAATGACCTGACCCAATAGGGAAATCCCAATTTATTGGGCCTTTCGATACAATCAAATAGATTGCCATGAGGGCGCCATAGTCTAGGAGCCCAAACTATGTGATTGAATAAATCCTCATCCTCCTCTATCTGTTGCAGGTCGAGGGTTCCTTCTCCTTCCCCTTCTTCAAACCCCGATTCGTATTTTTCATATAGAAATCTCTGATCAACGATAGAACAAGATCCATTTTGCATCATATCTAACTGATTCCTTGGTTCGGACCGAAGAAGCAATGTCACTCGATCATTATCAAACTGACTGCATTCTGTCCGTGAGTATCCCACCAGAGCGCTTTCTAATAGGCCATGAACTAGATCAGAATCATTCTCAACGAATCCATAAGAAGTGATCCAATTTTTTTCATCGGGTCCGGGTGGAGACCAAAGATCTTGAGCGACCGATCCGGCAGAACAACTCAAAAGATAAAGAAGTATCGTTAATTTCTTCATGCTCGTTCCAAGTTCGAAGTACCATTTGGACAAATAAGAATCCCCTTCCTTACATGATTTCTTCTTCATATAGATAGATATAGGATCTATGGAGCAATTACTTAGAAGTACATTTTGTGCAACAGCCCTTCCTATCTGATAGAAAAGGATCTCATGATCCTGAACGGATCTTACCTGGGATCGCAAATCCCAAGTTTGTCTATGAAGAGCTGATCTAATTGTATTAGTGTCTATAATTGATTTCTTTTGTGTAATACTAATTGATAGGACCTCATTGGTAAGTGCTACAAGATCTCGTGCATTGGAACCCATGGTTATGGACCCGAATCCATTAGTATGGGACATTTTCTTTTCCAAGCGGAATCCCCTAGTATATGAAAGAATGAAAAAGTGCTTTCGTTGTTGTGGAATAAGAAGCCTTCGTATCTTAATGCATGTATTTGATTTATTCGGAGCTATTAGAGCGGGATCCACTTTTTGGGGAATATGAGTCGAAGCAATAACAAGAATATTTCTAGTGGAACATCTTTCACAATCCCTGGGGAGATGGTTCACTAATAGACCGAGGGATAAGTAATTCGACTCATTCACATACAGATCATGAATGTTTGGAATCCATATTATGCAAGGAGACATTGCTTTTGCTAATTCTAATGGAAGGGTGATCTCAAATCGGTCTATTTTCGGCGTCATATACATAGTTAGCACATTCGGCATAGTTAGCAGCTCCGTATCAAGGTCATCATCGATATCGTCACTATCATCAATATCGATATCGTCACTATCATCAATATCGATATCATCAATAAGATAACCTTTATTGTCATCCAGGAACTTGTTCGGAAATACCGTAATGAAAGGAACATAGGAGTTTGTCACTCGGTATTTGACAAAATATGATCGTCCAGTTCCTATAAAACCTATCACTAAAATACCCCTAGAAGGGGGTAGGGCTAAGCGGAGCGAAAAGGGTTTTCCATGAGATGGGAAATGAGAACTATTAGCCCCACACGGGGTTT